TTTATATAACGTATAGTGCGGTGTAGATGCCTTGGAAGAAAAATATAGGCGTAAATAACTGCGAGAGTGTTGATCGAGATATACTGTGACATCAACCACCCTATTATAGAAAACTAAAGCTGTAAAGCTTACTGCAAACACAGTAATATGGGGAAGTGAAACATCTCAGTACCCTGTTTGTTAAATCAACCGAGAAGCCATAAGTAGTGGTGAGCGAAAGTGGTGTTTGGCTAAATTAAAACTTTAGAAACAAAAAATTGTTTTTACCCTAGAAGGTTTTAGTCCTGTAGTTTTTAATTTTTTATTTTTAATAGTAGAACAAGGCAAGTTTACCTTGTTCGAGTTTTGGGGGACCACCCTCAAAGCCTGAGGTTATTTTTCTTTCCGATAGTGAACAAGTACCGTGAGGGAAAGGTGAAAAAGAAGTTGCGACAGTGAATAGATCCTGAAACTCCGCATTTGAGTCGGCGCTTTTAAAAGCTACGGCATACCTTTTGTATAATGGGCAAGTGAATCTTAATAAAGGGCAAGCTTAAGCGTATCAAAGTCTAGGCGAAGATAACTCGAGTCTTAAATGGCGACTCATAGTCCTTTGTTAAGGACCCGAAACCGGTTGATCTAAACTTGAGCAGGCTGATATTGTAATGGTAACATTTTTTGGAGGGCCGAACCCGTGTATGTGGCAAAATACTGGGATGACTTGAGTTTAGGGGTGAAAGGCCAATCAAAGCCGGTGATAGCTGGATTTCTGCGAAATCTATTTAAGTAGAGCGTTCTATTAGGCTAGTCCGGGGTAGAGCACTGTGTAAGTAAGGGGGGTATTTGCTTTACCGAGCTTTGGCAAACTTCGAATACGGACTTTATTTTTAGAGCAGACAGAACATGTATGCTAAGATTCATGTTCGAAAGGGAAACAGCCCAGATTGTTAGTTAAGGTCCAGGATATAACTTCAGTGACAAAGGTTATTTATGCTCTGAGACCGTCAGGAGGTAGGCTTGGAAGCAGCCATTCTTTTAAGACAGCGTAACAGCTCACTGACTTAGAGCATAAAGCCCACAAATTTTGAGGGCTTAAAGTTATTACCGAAACTTCAAACAAAATAAAATATTAAGATTATTTTGTGGTAGCAGAACATTCCGTAGGTTGTAAAAATTTTAGTGTAAACTATTGTAGAGATATCGGAAATGAGAATACTTGCATGAGTAGCAGAAAACAACGATAAGCGTTGTGGCTGTAAGTCTAAGGTTTCCGATCTAAAGTAAAACTTGGTCGGCAGAAGTGTGTACTTCTAGAAAAAACGGCCCCTAAGCGGTCAAGCCAAGGCTTGTCGTGATGGGTAGAATTATGTCGTAATAAGTGACTGACGAAAAATTCACTTTATTTTTAATAAAATTTAAAGGTAAATTATTTTTTCCAAGAAAAAGGCACTTTTTTTAACCGTACCTTAAACCGCCACGGGTAGACGGGTTGAGAACACTAAGGCCTTGAGATAACCCCGTTGAAGGAACTCGGCAAAATGACTCTGTAACTTCGGAATAAGGAGTAAAAAGTTGTGCGAAAGCTTTACTTTTTGGCACAAAATTGGGGGTAGCGACTGTTTATTAAAAACACAGGTCTCTGCTAACTCGTAAGAGGTCGTATAGGGACTGACACCTGCCCGGTGCCGGTAGGTAAAGACCCGGTGTTTGCGCATTGGTATCAAACCCCGGTAAACGGCGGCTGTAACTATGACGGTCCTAAGGTAGCGAAATTCCTTGTCGGGTAAGTTCCGACCCGCATGAATGGTGTAACGACTTCCCCGCTGTCTCCAACGGGGTCTCAGTGAAATTACAAAGGTCGTGAAGATGCGACCATCCTACAGCTGGACGGAAAGACCCCGTGCACCTTTACTATACGCAATTATTGTAATTCAAAAGTTTTAGTGTAGAATAGGTGGGAGCTTGTTAAATAATCTTTGTAGAGATTATTTAAGCGCTAGTGAAATACCACCCAAAAATTTGTTGGTTTACTAACTCGCGGACAGTGATTGCTGGGTAGTTTGACTGGGGCGGTCGCCTCCTAAAGAGTAGCGGAGGCACGCAAAAGTAGGCTCATTTCCAATAGGGGTAAATCGAGTGTAATGGTAAAAGCCTGCTTGACTGCAAGAAAAACCTTTCGATCAGAGACGTAAGTCGGTCATAGTGATCCGGTAATTCTTTGTGGAAGGGTTATCGCGCAATGGATAAAAGGTACGCCGGGGATAACAGGCTAATGATCCTCTAGAGCTCCTATCGACGGGTTCGTTTGGCACCTCGATGTCGACTCATCACATCCTGGAGCTGAAAAGGGTTCCAAGGGTTCGGTTGTTCGCCGACGAAAGTGGTACGTGAGTTGGGTTTAGAACGTCGTGAGACAGTTTGGTCCCTATCTCCTGTGGGTGTTTGAAAATTCCGAGGACTATACCTTAGTACGAGAGGACCAGGAAAACTCGATCCCTGGTGTTCCGGTTGTCTCGTAAGGGCAGCGCCGGGTAGCTACATCGAGAAGAGATAATCGGCCGTTAGGCGAGAAACTCACCTCAAGTCAAGTTTTCAGTAGGGGTGAAAATTAATCACTTTGATAGGCGGGGGGTGTAAGGGCTGCAAGGTTTTAAGCTGACCTGTACTAATCCTAAAGGTTCAGTAGACAGGCGCAAACCGCGCGGTTTGCGCCTTTCTTTTCTAAGAAAAGAAAACAAATTATGTCCGATTTTTTTTTTGTAAAAGTAGTTTACCTATAGTATAAGAGAAAGTATTTAATTGTAGCGGGTGTGTAACTCAGATGGTTAGAGTAGTGGACTTTTAATCCGAGGGTCTTGGGTTCAAGTCCCAACGCGCCTTTCCTTTCTTATGGGAGCATAACTCAGCGGTAGAGTATGTGCCTTACAAGCATGAAGTCGTGAGTTCGATCCTCTCTGGTCCCAACTTTTTAATGTCTAAATATTTATTGCAAGTGGTCCGTTGTTGTTTTATAATAAAAAGCCTTTTTTAATGTTAGTTCAAGCCGCTAAACTTTTAGGTGCTGGTCTAGCTACTATTGGTCTAGCTGGAGCAGGTGTGGGTATTGGAACCGTTTTCGGTGCTCTTGTCTTGGGTACTGCGCGTAATCCTTCTCTGAAAGACGAGTTATTCAGAATTGCAATTTTGGGGTTTGCTTTAACAGAAGCCATTGCTCTATTTGCTCTTATGATGGCTTTTTTGATTCTATTTGCTCTGTAGTGTGTATACTCCAGTGGTGATTAAAAATAATACTTGAGAGAAGACCTCTTAGTAGAGTTAACGGTGTAGTTCAGCGGTTAGAGCATTGGAATCATATCCCAAATGTCGGGGGTTCAAATCCCTCCTCCGTTAGATTTCTAGCGACTTTGGTGAAATTGGTATACACGCCAGACTTAAAATCTGTTTCTATTTAAAGAGTATCGGTTCAAGTCCGATAAGTCGTAGCATTTGTGTGGCGGATATAACTCAGTTGGTTAGAGTGCCAGATTGTGGCTTTGGACGACGGGGGTTCAAGTCCCCTTATTCGCCGTTAAGGCTGGATCGTATAATGGGTTAATGCATTGGGTTGCAAATCCAAAAATGAGGGTTCAAATCCCCCTCTAGCCTTCTTCAATAGCTCAATTGGTAGAGCATACGGCTGTTAACCGTAGTGTTGTTGGTTCGAGCCCAATTTGGGGAGGATTAATATTGGTTGGTGTGCTTGTCGTTTGGGTAGCTCAGTCGGTAGAGTAGAGGACTGAAAATCCTTAGGTCGTTGGTTCAATTCCAGTCTCAAACAACGTTAATGCTTTCAAAGATTTTTAATAAATTACGTAATAGCCTTGCTGTTTATCATTTCTCAACCTCATTTAAAGAAGTTGGGTTTTGTGTGAAAATTTTGGATCTTTTGTGGAAAGAAAATTTAATCCGGGGTTATACAAAAAAAAATGGATTAATTACAGTATTGTTGCGATATTACGACGGCTCTCCTATATGTTGTAGTTTAACCGTCGTATCTAAACCGCGTGATCGCCTTTATCTATCTTCGTTAGATCTTTGTAGGTTGTCTCAGGATTTTGGTGTTTTAATTGTGTCTACACCAAAAGGGATTATGACTGCTGAAAGTGCTATACGCGAAGGGGATGGGGGTGAAATTTTGGGATATGCCTCATGAGTAGCCCTATTTATAGATTACCAATAGGTGTTAATTGTTTAAGCAACAACGGCAAAGTTTTTGTTTCAGGACCTTGTGGTGTCGTTGATTTTTATTGCGTTAGCAAGATATACCGTAAGGGGAACATGATAGTTTTTTTACCTTATTTGAGCTCATATTATAGTTCTATTTTTATTCAAGCTGTTTTGGGTGTCGTTTTGGGTTACAGTGTAGAGTTGGTTCTTAAAGGAATTGGGTATAAAGCTTATAAGTCTGACGAAAAACTTATATTTACTCTAGGGTTTAGTCATAGTATTTCTATTGATATTCCCGAGGGTGTGTTTGTCAGGTTGAATAAAAAAACATTGTCCTTAATTTCTGCAAATTTGGGACTTTTGCAAAATTTTACGACAAGTATACGAGCATACCGCTTTCCAGATTCTTATAAGGGTGCCGGGATAGTTTACGTAAACGAAATTGTTACTTGTAAGGAGGGTAAAAAAAACTAATGCATAAAACAAAAAATGAAGCTCTTCTTTCATTTTTTGTGGGTTCGTACGGCTATTTAATGCCTCGTTTTAAAAATGATGATGTAAAAGTATCAAAAACGATACAACCTTACCTTTTAGGCAAGCGCGGTTTGTATTATTTGTATAATTTGGAAAAAAGTTTACATGGGATTCGTGCCACTTTAGAGGTTTTAGAAACGATGATAGATTGCGAAGCTGATATACTTTTTATTAATAGTTTGCCCATAATCACGCAAGGATTTGATACAAATATTAGTATCACTGGTGTAAAATGGAAAAGAGGAGTTTTGTCTAAATTTAAAAAAGCGGATTTGGTTTTCCTTTGTGATATTATGGAAGAAAATTTAGTGGAGTCGCATCGTGAGTGCTTGTTAGTTGTCGGTGTTGGGGGCTCGACGACGAGCAGAATGTCTTATCTTTTTAATTTAAATATAGAGGATATCCTATTATCTTATTGGTTTTTTAATGTGGTGTCCGTAATATGTCGTCGTGGTAAAAAGAAACTAAAATGTGAGAGGAAATTACCAGGCTTTTTGGGGGAAAAAAGCCGACGCAATTCTTACAATTATGCGATTTAAACCAAAGTACAAATCCTGTCTGTGGGCTAGAACTGATATTTGGGGTGATTTGTTATGTAAAGAAAAAACTTTTTTGCGCCCCAAATGGGATTTAATCATGGGTGTGCTCGGAGGACGTAAGCGTCGTAGGCGCCCTTTAGCAAAAAGGTCTAAAGAGAAGTCCGCCCGTGGACACAAACCTTATCCATTATGCCATAATTATAGGTTTGTGCAACCGCATTCTCGTCCAAATCAGACGTTTAAGTATAATCGATGGGGTTATCGAAATACGCTATCTATTCTATCGTGCTTAAGACGATTTTATGGGGATTTAAGCCATAGTGCTTTAAAAAAAATTTGCGTTATATTATTTAAATCAGAAGCGCCTATTCAACGACTTTTGGGTATTTTAGAGGGGCGTCTGGACGTGACTTTGTACCGATTGGGTTTTTTCCATTCCATTTTTTACAGTCGTCAAGCCATTCAACATAATAAGGTATTAGTTAATGGTAAGTCTATAAAAAATAATAGTTTTATTTTACAAAAAGGAGATTTTGTGGAGTTTTGCCCGACGCAACGATCTTCTATACGGTCTCGTCTTTTATTTCGTTACAAGCCCTTTAGATCTTTTCGCATGCGATTAGAGCGATGGCGGTTAACACATCGATTTAAGTATGAGTTACATCTTCAGCCGACTCCGAGTTGGATTCAAACAGATTATTCCAATTTAAGTTTTGTTTTGGTAGCCGATATTAAAACTCCTATTATATATCCTTTTAGGGCTAATGTCGATGAAGCATTGTGGTTTTATATACAGGGGTATTCATAAATTTTAAAATTACTTATTATACCTTATTACTTTTTAATTATTCTAAAATGTGGCTTACTTTTTTAACTATCCTACTAAATATTATTGATCTTGTTCTACCTTTACTTATTGCAGTTGCCTATTTTACTTTAGCGGAACGTAAAATTATGGCAGGTATTCAAAGACGTAAGGGTCCAAATGTTATTGGATATTTGGGACTTCTTCAACCGTTAGCCGATGGTCTTAAACTTTTTGTTAAAGAAACCGTTTTGCCTACAAATGCAAATATTGTTCTTTTTGTCTTAGCCCCGCTGATTACTTTTGTTTTAAGCCTTATTAGTTGGGCTGTCATTCCTTTTGGTTATGGTAATGTTATTTCGGATCCTCAATTGGGGGCCTTGTATTTTTTGGCGATATCTTCCTTGGGTGTGTACGGAGTATTGATTTCTGGGTGGTCTAGTAATTCAAAGTATGCTTTTTTGGGGGCTTTGCGTTCTGCCGCCCAAATGGTCTCTTACGAGATATCTATGGGTATCGGGTTGATAAATGTCTGTTTATGTGTCGGTACATTAAATTTAACTGAAATAGTTATAGCACAGAGAGACATCTGGTTGGTTTTCCCATTATTACCGGTAGGTGTTATGTTTTTTATTGGTTGTTTAGCGGAAACGAATAGGCATCCTTTTGATTTGCCGGAAGCGGAAGCCGAGTTAGTATCGGGGTATAACGTCGAATATTCGGCCATGGGATTTGCTCTTTTTTTTTTAGGCGAATATGCTAATATGTTAGTTATGGGGGGGGTCACTTCTATTTGTTTTTTAGGGGGGTGGTTGTCACCATTTGGTATTGGTGTTTTCTCGGATGGTATATGGTTCGGTTTAAAAATTTGTTTTTTTGTTATTCTGTTCGTAGTTATGCGGGCCATCCTTCCTAGATACCGTTATGACCAGTTAATGCGATTAGGTTGGAAGTGCTTCTTGCCACTCGCCCTTGCTCTTTTTATTCTTTCTGTGGGCATACTTTTGGGTTTTAACTGGTTGCCCAATTAGTGATTTTTTTCTATATAAATCTTTGAAAATTTTATACAACACTTGAGTTTCATATATCAAGATTAAAGGTAGGCTTATAAGTAATTGACTTATTATATCGGGAGGTGTTATAAAAGCTGCAAACACTAATGACGTTATATAAGTAATTCCTCTATGTTTTATCCATAGTGATACCGATGTGTTGCTTTCTAAAAATCCTAGTAAAATAACAGCGGGTAAGCCACAGGTTATTATTGTGTTAAATTGTTTTAAATGTGTAATATAGTCATTAAATTTGGGTTCAAAGGTCAAATGAATAGGCATAAAAACAGTGGAGTATGTGTAAAAGGTTTTCCAAAAGGTTTGAATTATTGATGGAAATGCGCCGGCATACAGGAATGTATTAAAAAAGATTGCCGCTATTAGTATAGTAAAGCAGGCATTGGCCTCATATATATAAAGTCCAGGTCTAAAAAATAAAAAAAATTGTGTCAGCAGTATCGCGATACCATAATTGATACTTATACTGGTGCAAAATTGTATATAGGCAAAAAATATTTCAGTCACCCCTGTAGTTATGAAATGAGAAAGTCCTGTTGGTAAAAATATAAATATCAAACTTTGTTTGTAAGTATATATTGTAAAAAAAAAGATGGTTATTCCAATAGTTGTGTGTAATAAACGATAATTTAACTCTTGTGTGTAATGTATGGTAAATTGGAATTTTTTCATTTATAGATCCGTGATTTGAAGAAAGATAGTTTAATTGGTAGAACTTTGGTTTCCAAAGCCAACGGTTGGGGGTTCAAATCCCCCTCTTTCTGTTATTTAAATATGATGTCGCTTTATTTAACGATATGTTACAGAAAAGGATGAAAATAAGCCTTTTACAAATTCTATTCATATTTGGTATAGGACTTCTTTTTTTTGCTGATTTGCCGAAATTAGCTAAAAATGTTAAAGAAAAAATAAGAGGATCTACAAAATCTAATAATTAAATTTTTGGTATAAATATAAAATAGTAATTGGGTTGTTCGCGGTTCGTAGTTTAATGGGTAAAACATAGTTCTCATGAAGCTAGTATTGCAGGTTCAATTCCTGCCGGACTGACTGGGATTTTGGTTATAATGGTTGTTTGGAGTCTAGCCAAGTAGGTAAGGCGCCCGTTTTTGGTGCGGGGATCGTAGGTTCGAGTCCTACGACTCCACAAGCTGGGGTGGTGGAAAAGGTAGACACGCTGGGTTTAGGTTCCAGTCTTCTATGAGGTAGGGGTTCAAGTCCCCTCTCCGGTAATAATGTCTAAACCAAATATTATTCAATGGTTTAAAAAATGCAAAGGTACTAAAAAAACAAAAAAAAAAAGTGTTGGTTTAAGAGGCTGCCCCCAAAAAAAGGGTGTCTGTTTAAAAGTATTTGTCTGCTCTCCCAAGAAGCCTAATTCGGCTCGTCGCAAGGTCGTTAAAGTGCGTTTATCTAATAAAATACGATTAACGGCCTACATACCTGGTCAAATACACCGATTGCAAGAGCATTCTCAAGTTTTGATTAGAGGGGGCAGAATTCCTGATTTACCCGGAGTAAAATATCGTTTAGTTCGTAATAAATTAGATTTGGCGGGGTTATCGGGTCGTAAAACAGCTAGGTCTAAGTACGGAACAAAGAAACCAGATAAAGTATGTTAGAAGCAAAACAGAGTCAATTAAGAACCCAAGACAAAACATCTTTAAATGTTTTATTAAAGGAAAATTTTAATTTTTTGGGTATTAAAAAAGACCCCCTTGTGGGTAAAATGATTAATCTTTTAATGAAAAATGGCAAGCGCTCTAAAGCGGAAAAAGTTTTGAATAAGGCTTTTCAAATGTTGGATGAAAAATACCCGGGCCGTGCTTTGCATATTTTTTATTTTGGAGTTTTTGAGGCAAGACGTGACATAGGTATTCGTCTTAAGCCTAGAGCGAAAAAACGTCGTGCGGTTAATGCGTTTAGCGTGTATTTACCGTACACGATACCTCCCGTTAGGGGATTAAATTCAGGGATGCGGGCTCTTTTAGCCGCGAGTCGAAAACGACCTTCCACAAAATCTTTTTGGGAGAATTTAAGCCAAGAGATATTAGAGTCTTCTTTAGGCAGGGGAGAGGTTGTTATTAAAAGATATAGCTTAAATAAATTAGCAGATTCGAATAAACGTAGAGTTCATTTAGGTTCACTACCGGTCTTTCCATTAATATCTCATTAATTATTAAATATGGATTTTATTCATTTTTTTTTTTTATCCGCGTTATTATTTGTTATTGGTGTGGGGGGTGTTGTTTTAAATCGTACAAATATTGTCGTAGTTCTAATGTCATTAGAACTGTCTCTTCTTGCAGTAAGCTTAAATTTTATCATATTTTCTGTTTGCCTTTCTGATCTTATAGGTCAAATTTTTGCAATATTTATTCTTATAGTGGCCGCTTGTGAGTCATCCATCGGTTTAGCTATTATTTTAGTATATTTCAGAGTCAGAGGGAGTATTCGTATAGATCAAGCGTCATTGTTAAAATCATAAATTTTATGCTTCCATGGTGAAATTGGTAGACACGGCAGATTCAAAATCTTTTGTCTTTTGACATGCTGGTTCAAATCCGGCTGGAAGCATCAAGCATGATTCAAGCGCAAACTCTTCTAAAGGTTGTGGATAATTCAGGAGCTAAACTCGTGAGATGTATTAAAATAAAAAAGGGCAAAAGTTCAGCAGGTGTTGGAGATATTCTGTTAGTGTCTGTTAAGACTTTGCGACCACGTTATCGTCGTCGTATCCGTTTAAAAATGAACAAATCCGAAGTTCATCAAGGGGTTGTTGTCCAAACACGTAAATTACATCGATCTAAAAGCGGGGTTGGTTCTAGCTTCGGGTGCAATTCCGTGGTTCTTATAAGCATGCAAGAAAAACCGTTAGGTACTCGGATTTCGGCAACGTTACCTACTAGACTTCGAGGTTTAAAATGGGCCAAATTAGTCGCCATGGCAAGAAAAACAGTATAAGAAAATGCATATGTATCAAAATCATTATTTTAATGTTGTTCAGCGAGATTTCATTCTTTGCAGTGATATTACTACCCCTAGTATGCTACCTGCGCCTAAAAAAATATGTTTATATTTAGGAACTACTGGGGTCAATCATAGTTTAGTCGTTTCTTCTCTATGTGCTCTAAAAATAATAACAGGGCAGAGACCTTACGTTTCCGCAGAAAAAAGTAAAGTCAAAAAATATAAAAAGGGTAAAATAGATGCGGTTGGTTGCAAAGTAACACTTAGAGGGCTACAATTATATAAGTTCCTATTCAAACTTATGTTTAATGTTTTACCTCGTATTCGTCAATTTGAAGGTTTAAAATTACCGCCACATCATAGCGTGTATTGTTTCGTCTTAAAAGATATTTTTGCCTTTGAAGAATTAATTCCGTTATTTTCGTATTTTGAAACTTTAAATGGTTTTAAATGTCAGGTTTTTTTTGGCACAAATACCAAAGAGGATATGTTATTTTTAGGGAACAGTTTGCAACTTTGTTTTGTTCCTTGAGCTTTGTTAAAGGGATGTCGCGGAAGTAGCTCAATCGGTAGAGCGTAAGCTTGCCAAGTTTAAGGTCGAGGGTTCAAATCCCTTCTTTCGCTTCAGATGTAGCTGACAAAAAAGATTTGGCTCTTCTATTTTTTTAATCGCAATAGTTTTAGCAAAAAAAGAGCCAAAGTTTTTTTTTCTAAACCTAATATTTTGGATTTTTTGAGACATCTTATGGAGTACCATTTTTTTTCTATCGATACGCCGAGGCAATCGATCTGTGTAGTTATGCTTGTTATATTATTTTGCATATCTTTTAGACTGTCATATACAGCGATTAGAGCGGGACAACCCGCGGCAATTTTTGGGGGTGTCAAATAAAGTGGTGCGAAATAGACGCGACCTCTTCTCAGAGATATCTTTACTTTTTTAATTTTAGATGTTTTTAAATTGCTAGCGTTTAAAAGAGCAAAAGTCGTTTGTTTAGACAAAAATAATCGTCTTTTTCTTAAATGTTTTTTTCTAGCAGTAGGCATGTTTTAAAGCTCTTGTATTTTAATTTTTAGGGGCAATTTGTTGGCGCCCGCTTTTAATGCGGGAAACCCTTGTTCTTTATTGGTGCCGTATAGTATGAATATAGGGTTTCCGGCTAAGATGGGTGCGATCCAGTGGTTTACTTTCCCCTTCCCCTTCCCCATTCGAGCAGACGTCGGCTTATTGCTAACAGCTTTATCGGCAAGTGGTATAATTTCTAATTTACCTTCTCGTTTAATTTTGCGCCTAATGTTTTGTCGTGCCGCCTCTAATTGTTGAACATTAATATATCCGGATTTTAGTGCGATTATGGCGAAACAATCTTGTTCATTTAGTTTTTGTGTTTTAATTGTAATTTTTGGCAATGACCTGGGTTTAAAGTATTTTTTATATCTTGTTTTTTGGGGTTGTAACAACATAAGGTGAATTTTTACAAGTCCAGGCTTTTAACCCGACACTACCGTATCCCGTTTGGGTTTGTTTATATTCCGCATTAATCGTAGCGTTTAATTTGCTAAGGGGCATTTGGCCTATTTGGCATTTCCAAGTCCTACTTCGGCCTTTAGCTTTATGTGTAAATCTTCCTTTTATTTGAATTTTTAGACCGTTAATCTTTTTATGCCTCTGCAATGACTGCAGTCCCTGTTTAAGGTATCGGAGAAATTCGTAATGTCTTTTTCGCTTTTGCCTAGAACAAACATTTTGTTCGATAAACCTGCACAGGCAAGCTATGTTGGCTTTATTTTTTAGTATTAGTGACATTAACTGTATACCATACCTCGCGTAGTCATATTTCGAATTATGAAAACTTTTGGTGTAATAAGCAATTTCTCGTCTTACGGGTTTTGGAACCGATCTGATATAGGTTTTTAATCTATTAACTTTTAGTATTATTTTTTTTGTTCCAGTAAATACCTGAATTAATTTTGTAGCTGTTTGTAATCTAGAAGCAACTAAAGTCCATGACTTTTTTTTAGTTTTCAATTTATTTTCTTTGTAACGTCTGGATTTAATGCGCCTTTTTGAGCGCATATGAAGATGTATAAGATCAACAGCTATTATTGTGACGGCCGCGTGTTTATTTATCTGAATGCCATGAAGATAATGTGTAGTACCTAAGCAGCAAGATTCAATAAAGTATCGTATTTTAGATAATATATAGTAAAATCGGGGTTCGTTCCAATGAGTGTAACCTTGATAAAAGGTGTTTTGGGGTCGCAATGTAGTCGGATGGGCTTTTTGTGCCATTTTATTTTTTTTCTGTTCGGTTTTTTCGGGTAGGTGCAAATTCGCCAAGCTTGTGACCTACCATTTCGGGTTTTATTTTACGATTGACCATATCTTTTCCATTATGAATCGATAGTTTTAAACCGACACAGACGGGGTATATGGTGGAACGTCGAGACCAGATATTTTTTTTTTTCTTTTTTTTACTAATATTTGTTAAAAGACTTTTGTCTATGAAGGGTGTTTTCCAGTTAGATCTTGCCATTTTTTTTTAATCTTCGTGTTGTCGCTCCTTTTGTCGGTTTGCCCCAGGGAGTCACAGATGGCCTGCCTCCTGATGTTTTTCCTTCGCCCCCACCGTGTGGGTGGTCTATGGGATTCATGGCGACACCACGAACCACAGGTCGGTGCCCCAACCACCTGGCTTGCCCAGCCTTTCTTAATTTAATGAAACGATGCTCCGTGTTGCCAATAATGCCGGTAGTCGCTTGCGCTTTAATATCAAACCAGCGATATTGCCCTGACTTCAAACGTATTTGTGCCAATTTTTTTGTTTTTTTTAATATATGTCCGTAGGACCCGGATGCGCGTAGTAGCTTGCCATTTTCTCCAGGGTGTAAGCTTATATTATGTATTGGGGTTCCTGTAAGTATACGGCCTAGAGGTCTGCTATGAGCATTATTTACTCCACAATGGGTTGAGTTTGATCTTACGATGTCTCCTTTTTGTAGGTTCGTTGTTGCAAGTATATAATTTTGTTTTTTAGTATCAGGATTAAAAATACGAGCTAGATGGGCGGATCTATTTGGGTCATATTCCAACCCAATAACAATCCCTTGTGTGTATTTCCGCTTAAAATCTATTTCTCGATATGAGCGTTTGTGACAACCTCCCCTATGCCGTGAGGTTATCCGACCTTTATTATTTCGTCCACATAATGTTCGGTGGGCTTTTATTTGGGATTTAAGGGGTCTTTCAAGAAATTGTTTTTTTGTCATACTATATTTCAATTGTTAGGATAATCAGTTATGCCTTTTATTATCGGTACTCCAACTCCGGACAATAAAATTTTGGTTCAGTCTGTATCTCATATTTATGGTATTGGTTTAGCGGAATCTGCCATCTTATGTCAAAAAGCGGGCTTTGGAGATGATGCACGGGGAATTCATGTGACTTCAGAGAAAAGTCAACTTTTAGAAAGTTTGGTTGATAATAGAGCTCTTCTAGTGGGCGCTGATCTTCGTCGCTTTCAAAATGACAGAATACGCAGATTATACGCGACAATGACTTATCGGGGTTTACGACATAAAAGGGGTTTACCCGTAAGAGGACAGCGCACCCATACTAATGCAAAAAAAAGAATCAATTTTAACACCAATGTTAATTAATAACCGCTATTTTGTCGAAAATCTGCACAAATTTAACCCAGTTAGTCGTTTTAGGCAGAAGGCGGTAAAAAATATTTTGATTGTTAAGTATTTTAATTCCAATACAGGAACTAAAAAGTTAGGATCTGTTTATTTAAGGTGCACTAAACGCAATATTTTTTGTACTTTGGTGGACTGTGAAAGTAATGCTATTAAAACCAGTTGTTCGTTAAAAGTTCCTGATTATAAGAATGAATTTAATGAAAGGGAAAATTTATATACACGGGGGTTACTATTAGGTAAATTATTTGGAAATAAAATAATTTCTTTCGGGTATCAAAAAATTCTTGTTCATATCGCGGGAACAAGCAAAGGTCGTTTTGGCGTTGTTCGAAGTTTTAGTAAATTGGGCATAGATATTTACTATATTGTCTTAACAACAAGAACAGCGCATAATGGCTGTCGTCCTTTTAAGAGACGTCGTAGAAAAGTACGCACGAAAGTTTTGGGTTTTAAATAGACGTTGTATTCGAAGGGGTGACTGAGGGGTTGATAGTGTCAGATTGTAAATCTGTTGGTTTTACCATCGTAGGTTCGAATCCTATCCCCTTCTTAAAATTAGTAAAATGAGAGAGCAAGCTAAAACGGTTCAACGACACCCATTTCATTTGGTTGACCCAAGCCCATGGCCTTTCGTGGCCGCTTTAGGTGGTTTAAGTTCAACTTTTGGTGGAGTTCTGTATATGCATAATTATGACGGTGGGGGGCAGTTGTTGTGTTTAGGTTTAATTACTATTCTATACGTTATGTTTACATGGTGGAGAGATGTCATTCGCGAAGCTTCATTTGAGGGCCAGCATACTGCTGCGGTTCAACAAGGCTTGCGCATGGGAATGATTCTTTTTATTGTCTCGGAGGTTATGTTTTTTTTTGCTTTTTTTTGGGCTTTTTTTACTTCTTCTTTATCTCCTGTTTTTAATATTGGGGGGGTTTGGCCTCCGGCGGGTATAGAGGCAATTAGTCCCTGGGGATTACCTCTTTTAAATACTATTATTTTACTTTCTTCTGGTGCAAGTGTCACGTGGTCCCACCATGCCATCGTTGGAGGTTTTAAAAGGGAGGCTCTACTTGGTTTAGTCATTACAATATTGTTTGCAGTTATTTTTACAGCATTGCAGGGGTTCGAGTACGTTAACGCGCCTTTTGCTATGTCGGATAGTGTTTATGGTTCTGTTTTCTTTATGGCTACAGGTTTTCATGGTTTTCATGTAATAATCGGAACTATTTTTTTATGCGTTTGTACTTTCCGATTATATTTAGACCATTTTAGTCGTCAAAGACATTTTGGGTTTGAAGCTGCGGCTTGGTATTGGCATTTTGTTGATGTCGTTTGGTTATTTCTTTTTTTGACTATTTATTGGTGGGGGTTTAATGTTATAGTGTAAATTCCCATTTGCAATCTTTTGTTTTTTTTACGTGACCCCTAAATAAAGTATAAAGTTTAGTGTCATCTCTTATATTATCATTATTTATGTTTTTTAGTCCTTTAGAACAATTTCAAATACTTCCATTTGTTGATTTAGGTATTGGTTTATTTGACTTATCGATAACCAACGCAATGATTACCACGGTTTTTAGTCTAGGTTTTATTTTGTTTGTCTATTATTGTCTTTCTGTTTTTGGTTTAAGCTGCTTTCCTAGTCGTTGGCAGTTGCTTTTAGAAAGACTTTATTTGACTACCGCGGGTTTAATATGGGATAGTATCGGTTTACATGGCCAAAAATATTTCCCGTTTATTTTTATGATATTTAGTTTTATTTTGATATCTAATGTGTCAGGTCTCGTGCCTTACTCATTTACCATAACGAGTCATTTAATTCAGACAATGGTTTTAGCTCTTGGTGTATTTATAGGGGTGGTTCTTATCTGTGCTTCAACACACGGGTTTCACATGTTAAGTTTATTTCTTCCAGGAGGTACCTCGTTACCTTTAGCATTTTTATTAGTCCCGATAGAGATCGTTTCCTATATATTTAAACCTCTCAGTTTAGCTGTTCGTCTTTTTGCCAATATGATGGCAGGTCACACTCTATTAAAAGTAATCGCTGGTTTCGCTTGGGCTATGATGGGGAGTGGCGGGTTATTGCTTATAGCACACGTGGTGCCGCTGTTAGTTTTGATTATTCTTTTTGGCCTTGAGTTGGCCGTTGCTTTAATCCAAGCTTATGTGTTTACCATTTTAAGTTGTATTTATATAAATGACGCTATAGCTCTTCATTAACCATAATTATAGCAAAAATAAAGCCTATGTTATATAAGCATTTTTAGCTCAGTGGATAGAGCAACGGTCTTCTAAATCGTGGGTCATAGGTTCAAATCCTATAAGATGTAAGTCATGAAATTCTCTTTACTCTTTCAAAATGACACCGTTGCTTTTTTGCCGGAGCTTTTTCTTGCAATTTCTATTCTAGTTATTCTTCTGCATGGAAGTTTTTTGGGCTTGTCCGCGGCAGCACTTTATACTTATTTAACACCGAGCATGACTCGGTTAACTTCAATAATTTTATTCATAAGTGTTTTTTTGGTTGTTAATAATCCCATTGAATCCCAAACGTTGTGGAACTCCATTTTTATTACGGATCATTTATCGATATGGTTAAAATTATTTGTTGTTTTAGGTTTGCTTGTCTGTGTCTCCGTAAGTGAGGCCTATATGTTTTCGGTTCGGTTGCGGGCTTTTGAGTTTTTTTTTTTTATTATTAGCATTTGCTTAAGCTTGTGCCTGCTAATATCCTCGTATGATCTTCTTTCTATTTATTTAAATATGGAGTTTATGTCCCTTATTTTTTATGTTTTAGCGACTTGGAAGAAAAATTCATATTTTTCTGCTGAGGCCGGATTAAAATATTTTATTCTTGGTTCCGTTGCTTCAGTTTTTTTTCTGTTTGGTGCATCATTAATTTATTTTTCTATGGGTACTACCAATTTAGGATCGTTAAGCTTGCTAACGGAAAATATCGCGGGGTGTTCTCCATTATTTTATTTGGGTTTGATTTGCCTAATCTCAGCGCTTTTATTTAAATTGGGCTCGGCCCCTTACCACATGTGGATAGCCGATGTGTATGAAGGGGCTCCCACGATCGTTAGTCTCATTTTTGCCTCTGTCCCTAAACTTGCTATATTTGTTGTTGTGTTACGCTTGGTCTACACAAGTTTTTGGTGTTTGTTTCCTGTTTTTTGGGAAGACTTTTTTTGCTTATGCGGTCTTTTCAGTCTTTTTATCGGTTGTGTGTGTGGTTTAGGTGAAACCAAAATTAAAAGGCTTCTTGCTTTTAGTAGCGTGGGGCATGTTGGGTTTTTGTGTTTAGGTCTAGCCTCCGGGAGTGTTGAGGGGATTCAAAGTGTTTTGTTTTATCTTTTAATCTACATGTTAACTGCTCTTTTTTTATGGATTTATGCCCTTCATTTAGATTTGACATCTGATAATAGCTTTTTAACCTTTTCAGATGTTATTGGGTTGGTGCGGTCTAGTCCCGTTTATGGCCTGGGAATTGTCCTTATGATTTTTTCTTTGGCAGGAGTACCCCCTTTAGGTGGCTTTTTCGCGAAACTTAATATTTTTGTTGGTGTTATTGATTCGTCTTATTATATTGTCGCTTTATTAGCTGTATTAACTAGCGCTATTTCGGCTTTTTATTATCTTAGATTAATAAAGATTTTTTATTTCGAAAAAGCAGAAAATTGGTTTTATTTCGCCCCATTGACAAAAGGTGCTGCTTCTTGTGTGGTTATCATTGGGTGGATCGTTATCTTTTTTATGTTGAGTCCTAATTTGTTTTATTTATTGACCTATAAAATAGCTATAGGATTAATGATTTAAAAAAATGTCTTTTACTCAAGAATCAAAACCTTTATGGCAAAGTTTTATTCCATTGGTTTCTAGCTCGGCATTGAGTGGTTTCTTTACTAGGTGGTTCTTTTCTACAAACCACAAAGATATTGGTACTTTATATCTAATATTCGGGGCTTTTTCTGGTGTTTTGGGCACAGCGATGTCTGTTCTTATAAGGTTGCAGCTTGCAAGCCCCGGCAACACCTTTTTGGCGGGGAATTACCAGTTGTATAACGTTATTGTTACGGCTCATGCTTTTTTGATGATTTTCTTTATGGTTATGCCCGTGCTTATAGGGGGTTTCGGCAATTGGTTTGTTCCTTTAATGATAGGTGCTCCGGATATGGCGTTTCCTCGTATGAATAATATAAGCTTTTGGTTGTTGCCGCCATCTTTAATACTTCTTTTAGCATCCTCATTAGTGGAAGCTGGAGCCGGTACAGGCTGGACTGTTTATCCACCCTTAAGTGGTATCCAGGCGCACTCCGGACCATCCGTCGATTTAGCTATTTTCAGTTTACATTTATCTGGTGCTGCTTCCATTTTAGGTGCCATTAACTTTATAACAACCATTTTTAATATGCGTGCTCCGGGTATGGGTATGCATCGTTTACCTTTATTTGTTTGGTCTGTGCTAATAACAGCATTTTTACTTCTATTATCTCTTCCGGTTTTGGCTGGAGGTATTACTATGCTTTTAACGGATCGTAATTTCAATACTACATTTTTTGATCCGGCGGGTGGTGGTGACCCTGTACTTTATCAGCATTTGTTTTGGTTTTTTGGACATCCCGAGGTGTATATTTTAATTTTACCGGGGTTTGGTATAGTTAGTCATATTTTGGCTACTTTTTCAAGAAAGCCTGTTTTTGGTTATTTAGGAATGGTTTACGCTATGTTATCTATTGGTATTTTGGGTTTTATTGTTTGGGCTCACCACATGTTTACAGTAGGCTTGGATATTGACACGCGAGCTTATTTTACTGCGGCTACGATGATAATTGCTGTTCCGACAGGTATTAAGATTTTCAGTTGGGTAGCGACAATGTGGGGAGGTTCGATACGCCTTAAAACACCGATGCTGTTTTCTATAGGTTTCCTTTTTTTGTTTACTATTGGAGGGTTGACTGGTGTCGTTTTGGCTAATTCTGGTGTAGATATTGCGCTTCATGATACTTACTATGTGGTTGCACATTTTCATTATGTTTTAAGCATGGGAGCTGCTTTTACGATGTTTGGTGCTTTTTATTTTTGGGTTGGTAAAATGACTGGTTTGGGCTATCCGGAGGTTTTAGGGCAAATTCATTTTTGGCTTATGTTTATTGGGGTAAATTTAACATTTTTTCCTATGCATTTTTTAGGATTAGCCGGCATGCCTCGTCGTATTCCAGATTATCCGGACTCTTATGCCGGTTGGAATAGTGTGGCCTCTTTTGGCTCAATTCTTTCTTCAGTGGCTTCATTATTTTTCTTTTATATCGTTTATTTGACATTAACCGAAGGATATCCCGAGGATTCTAACCCTTGGGTTAAGGATAGAGGTGTTGCTTTTCCAGCGATTGAATCAAAAAGCGGGTAAGCCACAAATAGAAAATCATTAAAGTTTTTGTTGTTTGTTATAAAGAGCCTTTATCTTATAATAAAGCTCTAGGACCTATAACTCAGTGGTAGAGTATACGCCTGATAAGCGTAAAGGCGATCGTTCAATCCGATCTAGGCCCAGCTGCTATGCCTTTTTATGTGATTGTTTATGGTCTCTTTAGTCTAATGGTTAGGACGTTGCCTTTTCACGGCAGAAATATGGGTTCAATTCCCATAAGAGATTATTTTGTTAATATTTTTTTATGTTATTATATTAAACAATTATCAAAGCTGTTGTATTGATTTTGTTTGAAATATTAGTTTTTTAGATAATGTTAAACTCCTTGATTATATACGCGAATAGTCTTACACGACTTTTGCCTGTTCAAACATTTGAGGTGTTTGGACATGAGATTGTTATTACTGTGTCTAAAAAATATTTGTTGGCCACATTAACATTTTTACACGAACATAGCAATAGTAATTTTCATCTACTCACGTCTATTTCTGGTGTGGATTTTCCGGATAGAGAAGAACGTTTTGAGATTGTTTACGAGCTTTTGAATCTTAGATCCAATTGTAGAATTAGAATTAAAACCTGCACCGACGAGATAAACCCTCTACCATCTATTGTTGATATATTCCCTTCAGCGAACTGGTGGGAGCGTGAAATTTGGGATTTACTCGGTGTATTTTTTTCAGGGCATCCGGATTTACGTAGAATTCTTACAGATTATGGGTTTGAAGGCCATCCTCTTCGAAAAGACTTTCCATTGAGTGGTTATTTCGAATTGCGTTATGATGAAGATCAAAGAGTTGTGGTTTGCGAGCCCATTGAATTGACGCAAGAATTTCGCTCGTTTGATTTTCATACCCCCTGGTTTCATATTGTAAAAAGTTGATATAGTATTATTTTATGACTAGATGGAATTTAAATGCAATACTTAGTTGGGTAGATTCTCATATTATTGATTATCCGACGGCTATGAATTTAAATTATAATTGGAGTTTTGGGTCGACTGCGGGGTTTTGTCTGCTTATTCAAATACTTAGCGGGGCTTTTTTAGCGATGCATTACGCTAGTGAGACGCATTACGCCTTTTCTAGCGTAGAACACATAATGCGGGATGTCAAAAGCGGTTGGTTAATTCGATACATGCATGCAAACGGGGCTTCTTTTTTTTTTATGCTGGTTTATGCTCATATTTTCAGAGGTTTGTATTATGGTTCTTATATGGAACCCCGACAACACCTCTGGTGGTCCGGGACTCTTATTTATGTTTTAATGATGGCGACCGCTTTTATCGGTTATGTTTTACCGTGGGGTCAAATGAGCTTTTGGGGGGCTACTGTGATTACAAGTTTTTTTTCTATTATTCCCGTTATTGGTAAAGAAGTCGTTATGTGGATATGGGGTGGTTTTACCGTGGGAAATCCGACATTAAATCGTTTTTACAGTTTACACTACTTGTTACCCTTTTTAATTACAGGTATGGTTTTTGTTCATTTGGGTTTGCTTCATAAAGATGGCTCGAACAACCCCCTGGGTATAAAAACGAGAGTTGCAAATATTAATTTTTACCCATATATTTATGTAAAAGATCTGGTAGCTTTTTTTGTGCTTGTTTTTTCTTTATCCGTTTTTATTTTTTATTTTCCTAATGCGTTGGGTGAACCGGATAATTACTTAGAGGCAGACCCTTATAGCACTCCAGCGCATATTGTTCCCGAGTGGTATTTTTTACCGTTTTATGCCATTTTAAGAGTAATACCAAATAAAGTTGGGGGTATTCTTGCGATGGGGGGCGCCATCGTAATGTTATTCTTGTATCCGTTATTGAATACCTCAATGTTGCGGAGTGGTAACTTTCGGCCCGTTTATGCTGTAGTTTTTTGGCTTTTCGTTGCAGATTTTTGTTTATTGGGTTGGGCTGGGACTACGCCTGTTGACGATTATTTTAGATTTATTGGTATTACCGTATCCGTCGGTTATTTTTCTTTTTTTATTTTTGGTGGTTTGTTTGTTGGGTGGTTGGAAAAAATTTTAATGTGGCACACTATCAAAAGGAGTGGTTCGAATATGCGGTGTTCCACAAGTTTAAATCATTTAACAACACCCCCAAGTTACAAAGTAGGGGTGGTCGATTATTTGACCCCAGAGATATCTCATAAATAGGTTGATATTAATCGCAGACGTCTAATATGAACATACTAAAAAGAGCTGACACTTTATTTACTTATTTATTATTTGTTTTTTCTGTATTTAAACCTTATAATATTGCGTATATGGACGCACCACACCCGTGGCAAGTTGGTTTTCAAGATCCCGCTACTCCGATTATGGAGGGCATTATTTCTTTTAATGGTTTGTTAATGACTTTCATGTTACTTATCGCTTGTTTTGTTGGTTGGTTGCTTTATAAATCCTTAACGCTATTCAATGAATCGGCTAATCCGGAGCCTGCAAGCTTTAATCATTCGACTTTACTTGAAATCGTTTGGACAATCGTACCTGCTTGTATTTTAATGATCATTAGTGTACCTTCATATAATTTGCTTTACGCCATGGAGGAAGTTATCGATCCTAGTTTGACGATAAAAGTTGTTGGTCACCAATGGTATTGGTCATATGAATATTCTGATTTTGAATTAGTACCGAAAGTAACTAAAGAAAATCTAGATTTGGTTCAAAAGCGCGTTAAAAATTTAAAAGATTGGTTGGACTACATTGGAAGTAACCAGGAAGAAAAAAATCTACAAAATATTCAGATCCCCCTTGACCCAGAATTAAATTCCGGAATGGGTAAAGAAAAATTAGATATCACAGATGCCGAATTAGGGGATTTTAAAGTAGAGTGGGAAAACGCCAAGAGAGAATTACACGAGGCCGGTTTGTGTCTTAATAGCGCTAAATCAGATTTTAAATTGGCTCGTGTCGATTTAGCCGCAGCTAAACTTAACAAATCTAGCGCGGAAGTCATTAAAGCTAGAACAGAATTATCTGAGTTTAGCTCGTCTTTCAAAAGACCTAATATCCTTCTTAAAGATGGGTTTGACGGTTGGGACGAAAAGTTAAGGCTAAAAACCAAAGAAAATTTAGATATTCTTAAAGCCAAGTTGTTAAAAGCAGAACAAGGGTTTGAGGGCGATTCCTCTATATTTGATATCTGGTCTATTGGTTTAAGTTCAGTGGATCTTGCTACTCCGAAGGCCGAGGCAAGAAGCGCAGAGTTAGAATTTAATTCTTTCGGTGATAAATTAGCAGTTCCATTTTTAAGATCAGACGAGGCTGGAGAAATTTTAAGTAGGGCTAACAGTAAATTTGAATCTGCCCAATTGTCTTTTGACTCGACTCAAAAAACTTTGGAAAAAGCGGTTTTGACTTTTGATAAATTGAAAGATAATTTCTGCAAAAAAGATATCGAATTTTTAGGTTATTTGGGCTTAAAAGACGATTCTCGGGGTTTTACCAATACGGATTTAAATGATCCTAATTCGGGCCAAATCAGCGAAACGTCTCTAGATAGCTTTTACTTGGCTAAAGAAGAACTTTGTCGAGCTAAAAGCCGCATTATTCAAATTAGTGAGGAATTGGCAAAAATCAACAATAGATTAGAAATAGCCGGAGGTCATGCCAAAGATGTCAGTAAATCCCTTACTGATACGCGCTTTGTCGAATATAGGGAGAAAATTGGTCGGCTAAAAGTTTCTGAAACATATTTTGACAATTTTACCTGGGATCGTCATAAAACTGATTTGCTCGAATATGAAAATAAATTAAGATACGGTAGATTTGCGCTTGAGGAAGCTAAAAAACTTATGGACGAGGCTCTACTTTATCTTTATAATAATATTGAAAGTGCCATACAAGCCGATTTGGGAAATAACAAAATATCTTCGCGTTTTTCTGGCGACATCGGCTTACCTGTATTAGATTCGGGGGGGGCTCGTGATAAAACGCATATTTTGGCACTAGAGAATTGCGTTTTAAAAGCAGCAGGTAAAACACTTTCATCTGGGGGTAAAGTGGGTGATTTGTTGATTGACAAAATTTCATCAGATTTGGGGCAATTAAAATCGGAGCACGACGTAGAGCCTTTTAAATGCCTGTTTATAAATGAATTTAATGATGAGGATATTTATACCAAGTATATCGATTTTTCTGTTGACAAAATTAAGCGTGAGGTAGATATTGCGGAGATGGATTATAATGAGCTTACCGAGACGTCAACCAAAATAAAAACTTTTATAAAAAGGATTGAAGGGCAGTTAAAAAACAATTGTTCCATTGGTTTAATTGAACAAGTGTTGTATAAAAAAGCACCAGAGGTTTCTATTAAAGGGGATCACTATGACGCAGATTCTTATGTTAAATCTTTAAATTTTTTTTTGTCTGAGTTACGGCTACTCGATATAAAGGCAAATCCTAATATGATAGCGGCTAAATTGCGTACTCTTTTATTGCAATCAAAAGCGGACTTGGAGAATTTAAAGTTATTTTCTACTTTTCTTGAAAAAGTTGTTAAAGAAGATAGTAGCCAAATGGACAGAGATGCTTTGATTCTGGCGTATATTAATAATACTGAAGATTCTTCGGAGAATCCAGTAGTCGAAGCTGATTTGAGTTCCACTGGTGGTTCTAATAGTAGAAGCGGGAGTGCCGGGAATGTGCCAAATAGTGATAATGGACCTTATAAAGGCATCAAAGAAGTTTTAGACGCTTTTGGAGAAAAACACCAAACTTCCAATCAAACAATTCTTTTACTCGATATTTTGCAAATGCTTAAAGATACGATTTATACTTTAGACGAAACTGATATAAATAAGTTAAGAGATTTCTTGTATAAATTATTGACCACAATAATCGAGGAAGAATCGAGTATTCATCAAATTTTAAGGGAAGAAATTAATTTGATCCTAGATCTTATTAAAGAACCATCTGACGACGGGGATGGGTCTGAAAGGCAACGTATAAATTTCGACTCATATCTTATCGGAGAAGAAGATTTGATTATTCCGGAGCCACATCGCGTGGGAAAAGCTGGTAAAGTTTTTCGTTTATTAGAAGTAGATAATCGTCTTTTTGTTCCCATTAACACGCACATACGTGTTTTGGTTACTTCAGCTGATGTCTTACATTCTTGGGCGGTTCCTAGTTTAGGGATAAAAGTAGATGCGTGCCCGGGTCGATTGAATCAAGTTTTCCTTTTTGTAAAAAGGGAAGGGGTCTTTTACGGACAATGTAGTGAAATCTGTGGTGTTAACCACGGGTTTATGCCTATCGTGGTACAAGCGGTTAGCCAAGACGATTATTTAACTTGGGTTGGAAAAAGGTTATGCTCTTAAATTCTTTGTTTTTGCTTCTAATTATTGGTGTTTTTGGTTTAATTATTATACCTGCGGAGTACCGGTTATTGCTCCGGCAATTCTCTCTGTTTATTACCGCGCTTGTTTTTATCTTATCCCTTTTTTTATGGTTGGGTTTTGACCAATCGACGTCTAAATTCCAATTCGTGGTTAATAATTTGTGGTTACCTGTATCAAATATAAATTTAGTTCTAGGTATTGACGGTATCTCTTTATTTTTCCTTTTGTTGACTACATTAATTTTTCCGTTATGTCTCTTAGCTTCATGGACTTTTGAAAAAGGCAACTTAAAAATTTATCTTATTAGTTTTTTAAGTATGGAATTAGTTTTGCTTTTGGTGTTTACAAGTTTAGATCTTTTATTTTTTTATATTTTCTTTGAAGCCGTTTTAATACCAATGTTTCTAGTCATTGGTATCTACGGCTCACGCCAACGGAAGATAAGGGCCGCTTATATGTTTTTTTTGTATACGCTATTCGGATCTTTATTTATGCTTATAGGAGTTGTGTATATCTATTTGTCTGTTGGCAGTACCAGTTATGAGATATTGTCAATTACAAAGTTTTCTAATTATAATCAAAGGTGGCTGTGGTTGGCTTTTTTTGCGTCTTTTGCGGCTAAAGTACCGATGTTGCCGGTTCATATTTGGTTGCCCGAAGCTCACGTGGAAGCACCCACGGCAGGTTCGGTTATTTTAGCAGGGATTCTTTTAAAATTAGGGTCCTATGGGTTTTTGCGTTTCTCGTTGGGTCTTTTTCCTCAAGCGTGCCTTTATTTTACACCGTTTGTTTTTAGTTTAAGTGTTTTGGGCATAGTATATACGTCTTTGACAGCTATCCGCCAAACCGATTTAAAACGGTTAATCGCCTACACATCAGTTGCTCATATGAATTTAGTTATGGTAGGTTTATTTAGTGGTACGGTAATCGGTGTAGAGGCCGCAATATTACAAAGTTTAAGTCATGGGTTTGTTTCTTCCGCTTTATTTCTTATAATTGGAGTTCTTTATGATAGGTGGCATACCAGGGGTGTTAATTATTACGGAGGGTTAACCCATACAATGCCCATTTTCATAATAATTTTTCTTTTTTTTACAATGGCTAATTTAGGCTTACCAGGAACTTCTAGCTTTGTCGGGGAATTCCTTTTGTTAGTGTCGGCTTTTGATGCTAATACAACGGCGTGCTTTTTTGCCTCTACATCTATGATTTTTGGGGGTGTTTATTCCCTTTGGTTATTTAATAGAATAGCTTATGGTAATATTAAGCTTATAGGTTGTGATTTAAACTATAGAGAATTCGTAATTTTTGTACCATTGCTGGTAGGAACGGTTTTTATGGGTCTATATCCAAATATATTTTTTTCCGCGATGCATGCATCAGTTTCTAATCTAGTGTGGATTGACCGGTGGGTGTAGGTTCTCCAGTAGCGCGCCCGTATAAGTTGTTGTTGGTAATCTTAAGTTCTTTTCGTCTAATGGTCAGGATATTGTCTTTATGGGATAAAGGTGCGGGTTCAAGGCCCGTAAAGAACTGAAATGTATTTAAACATAGTTTTTTTACCCCTTTTAGGGTCTATTATAGCAGGTTTTTTTGGACGTTTTGTCGGGGTCTATGGTTCGTGTTTTATTACCGTATTTTGCGTAGGTTTAACTTTTTGTTTAAGCTGTTTGTCGTTTTACGAAGTAGGGCTGGCAGGAAGCGGCACTTATCTTTCTTTAATGACCTGGTTGGAATCAGACTCTTTTTATGTCGAGTGGGCTTTTTGTTTCGATAGTCTAACTGTCGTGATGCTTATTGTGGTTACTTTCATTTCGACTTTGGTTCACATATACTCTACAGAATATATGGGGGGAGACCCGCATCTGCCACGTTTTGTGAGTTATTTGTCGTTGTTTACATTTTTTATGCTGATATTAGTAACTGCTGATAATTTTGTTCAAATGTTTGTTGGGTGGGAGGGTGTTGGTCTTTGTTCTTATTTACTTATTAATTTCTGGTTTACTCGAATACAAGCCAATAAAGCCGCTATAAAAGCAATGATAGTTAATAGAATTGGAGATTTCGGATTAGCTTTAGGTATTTTTGCAATTTTTATTTGTTTTGGCGCTTTAGATTACGCCACCGTTTTTGCGTTTTCTCCTCAATTAACTTCTTGTACGTTGTCTTTTTTAAATATAAAATTTAAGGCTTTAGATTTAATAGGGGTTCTTCTATTTATTGGTGCTGTTGGTAAATCGGCTCAACTTGGTTTACACACCTGGTTACCGGATGCGATGGAGGGCCCCACGCCAGTTTCCGCGCTTATTCATGCGGCTACGATGGTTACCGCTGGTGTTTTTTTATTAGCCCGGTGTTCTCCTCTTTTAGAATATTGTTCGGGAGCTCTTCTGTTGATAAGTGTCGTAGGTGGTATGACTGCCTTTTTTGCAGCCACTACAGCCTTGGTTCAAAATGACCTTAAACGAGTCATCGCGTATTCTACGTGTAGCCAATTAGGCTACATGGTATTTGCCTGCGGTTTGTCCAATTATTCAGTTGCTGTTTTTCATTTAGCTAACCATGCATTTTTTAAAGCTCTTCTTTTTCTCAGTGCCGGTTCGGTGATACATGCCGTAGGAGACGAACAAGACATGAGAAAAATGGGTGGTTTGCGCCGTTTATTGCCATTTACTTATGCGATGATGGTGATTGGTTCATTGGCTCTAATGGGTATGCCTTTTTTGACTGGATTTTATTCGAAAGACGTTATTCTTGAAATAGCGTATGCCACTTATTCGATTCCTGCCCATTTTAGCTATTGGTTGGGGAGTCTCGCCGCTTTTTGTACAGCTTTTTACTCAATTAGATTAATTGCTTTATGTTTTTTAGTGGAGCCTAATGGTAGTCGTAAACTATTGCTTTCAGCATCTGAAGGGGGTAAAGCCATAGGTTTTGTTTTAGGTTTATTGGCAATCCCTAGTATTTTTGTCGGGTATTTTAGTCGCGATTTGTTTATAGGGTTGGGTACTCATTTTTGGGGGAGTTCTTTGTTTTGTCTCCCATCCAATTTAAGTTTAATTGATGCCGAATTCATGTCAACTTTTTCAAAAATGCTTCCATTATGTCTTAGTATCGTGGGTGGTGCTTTATCGTTTACATTATACCGGTATTATAACTACAATATGTATTTTTGGAAAACCTCTTTAGTAGGTCGTAAGTTTTATACTTTTTTAAGCCGAAAGTGGTTTTTTGATAAAATTTATAATGGATTTATAAGTCAAAATATACTGGATTTTGGATATCACTTTACCTATAAATCGATTGACCGTGGTCTTATTGAGAGTTTAGGTCCCTTTGGTTTATCTAATGTATTGACAAGTCAAGTCCAGCAAGCACGTGTGTGGCATTCCGGATATTTATATCATTACTTAGTTATTTTTGTTTGGGGTAATCTTCTGTTTGGATTATGGTTTTTATTTGGTTTTCCTTCTCTGCGTATTGGGGTGTTGCTTCTATTCTCTATATTATGGTTGACCCTCTAATTTTTATATTTCTTCTAATTCTTGGGGCCGGTTTGGGTGTTAAAGTTATTAGCACGCAAAATCCTGTGTACAGTGGCCTCTATTTAGTTTTACTTTTTTTTTTAGGATCAGCCATTTCTTTTCTATTAGGTGTCGAATTTATGGCTCTATTGTTTCTTTTAGTTTACGCGGGCGCTATAGCTGTTCTAGTGTTATTTGTTGTTATGATGTTAGATGTCAAGGCTGTTGAGTCTGTGTGGTCTTCTGGGCAGAAACGGGGGGTTTATATTAGTAGCTTTCTTTTTTTCTTATGCATGGCATTTATAGGAAGTTCTTATGATTTACTTCTTTTGTTACAATCGGGGGCTATTAGGATTATATCTGTCATGTCCTCTTTTAATTTGGTGCAAAGTGAGGACAATTTTAAAACAACAATCAATATTTTATTCGATAAAAATCTTGCTGACTTTTTTTATTTGTGTTTCTATAATGATGTTGTAAATGGTTCTTTTTTAAATGATGCCTCATGGTTTGCTAATTTTGACTCTTCTTCCGCTTTGAATGACCCAAGTTACCTCTTGTATTCCACCCATGCGATTTTGTTGATAATCGCAGGAGTTGTTCTCTTAATAGCGATGGTTGGGGCTATTAGTTTAACACTCCAAAAAAATTGCCCGGATTCTTTGCATAAACAATTAGGAAGAGAATCAAAAAATGCTATTTTTATGGTCAAAGGTAAGTCTTTTCCTAATTCTTTAAATTTGCATAATTCAAAGGAGTTTCTTAAAAATGATTAACATTACTATAAATGAACTTTTAATTTGGGTCCAAAAAGGGTCTACTGTAATTCAAGCATGTGAAGCCGCTGGTGTTAAACTACCTAGATTTTGTTATCATGATAAACTTTTTATTGCAGGGAACTGCAGAATGTGCCTCGTAGAGGTTGGTAATTCTCCGAAACCACAAGCTTCTTGCGCATTGCCTTTTCTGCCAAATATGAGAATTTTCACTAATACGGCCTTAGTACATAAAGCGCAAGAATTCGTTATGGAGTTTTTGCTTTTACATCATCCTTTAGATTGTCCTGTATGTGACCAAGGAGGTGAGTGTGAACTTCAAGAGCAAAGCTTTAATTATGGGTCAGATCGAGGAAGATTTTTTTTTTTTAAAAAGTCGCTAGGTGACACTTTTTGGGGTAGTCTTATAAAAACAGTTTTAAGGCGTTGTATCGTATGTACTCGTTGTGTGCGGTACACTTCTTTAATCGGGGGTAGCGATATAATAGGGACTTCTAATCGCGGGGGTAACTCGGAGATCGGTATGTTTAAGGAAAATGCACTTAAAACAGAAACGTCTGGTGGAATTATTGAGCTTTGTCCCGTATGTTGGTCTGGCCTCCTTTTTAGTTAATAATATCATGTTTTTTTTGCGAGAGTACTCTCCAGCGTTAATCTATTTATGTTTTAGTCTTATACTAGCTTCGGTTATTTTTGGGGCTTCTTATACCCTAGCTTTAGCCGAATCAGACAACGAAAAATTGTCTTCATATGAGTGCGGGTTCGATCCTTACGAGGATGCCCGCAACGCATTTGATGTTCGTTTTTATCTTGTAGCTATTCTTTTTCTTCTTTTTGATATCGAAACAGTTTTTATTTTCCCCTGGGCGGCTTCTTTAAGTCAGTTGCCGCCAGTAGGTTATTGGTCTGTAATTGATTTCCTTTTTGAACTTGTTGTTGGATTTATATACGCTTGGCAAATAGGCAGCTTAGATTGGGAATGAAAAATCGGGATTATAAAAGGCGTCATTTATTTTTTTTACATGAGTCAAAGCGTAAAGCTCTTAATGTCGTTGCGTCTAATCAAGGTTTAGATATTTTTTTACGTTGGTGGGCTCAGTTAGAAAAATCGAAGTTGCCTCGGCAAAGTAGTATCTGTAGGGTTAAGAATAGGTGTGTCTCCACACATAGATCTCGTTCTGTCATTAATGCCTATAAATTATCCAGATTAGAATTTCGGCGTTTAGCCTCTCGGGGTTCGCTCCTGGGAATGCGTAAGTCTTCTTGGTAAAGTTTTTAGGGTTTGGTATTTTCTAACGTTTAATAATACCTTTTACCCATATTATTAAGAGAATTCGTTAGCGCTGTTAAAATAATAATAATATTTAGATGCCTCAATTCGACACTATAACTTTTTTTAATCAAGTCTTCTGGTTGGTCTTGATTGTTTTTAATTTTTATTTTATAATTTTACGTTTTATGCTTCCTTCTTTAGCGTCTAGTCTTAAAGCCAGAAATAAGAATTTAAGATATACTGAAGAGTCGCGTTAATATTAAGAAGCTTTTCACGAGTTATTTTGGAGATGTGGCTGAGTGGCTAATAGCCTTGGTTTGCTAAATCAATCTATATTTTTAATGTAGCGTGGGTTCGAATCCCACCATCTCCCGAGTGGGGTCACATTTGAGAAAAAGTAACTCAGACGGTAGAGTGCTGGTTTGTCATACCAGTGGCCGCGGGTTCGAATCCCGTCTTTTTCGTTGGTTAATCGGTATAACGGGGGTGTAACTTAATCGGTAGAGTGTGTGCTTTGCAAGCACAAAGTTGAGAGTTCAAATCTCTCTACCTCCAACTCCAAATAGTAAAAGGTAACTCGGTTATATGGTGCTCCCCATATCTCTTTTTACAGGTTCGAATCCTGTATTGCCTAATGCGCTTTTCGGGTAATCTCGTATATATATGTGAAGTTTGGTCTTCGTCTGCAAATATAAAAAGTTTAAAATTATTAGTTTTTTTATTACCCTTTTTCCAAAGGTATCAAAGATTGTCTATGAATATTAAAAGGTTTACATTGCTCAAGTCGCCTCTGGGGAATAATAGGTCTAAAGACCAATTTGAAAAGCGCGAGTATCGGGTCTACTTTTACCTAGAAAGCAGTAAACCTTCTAATGTTTTAGCATGTGTGCACATATTAACTTTTTTAAACGAGGTTAAATGCAAAGTTAAAGTTTCCAATAAGTTATCAGACTAGGGGTCGGTTAGGGGGGATAAGTGACCGAGTGGTTTATGGTATCAGTTTTGAAAGCTGACGCAGCCAAGCTGCCGTGGGTTCGAATCCTACCTTATCCTAAATTTATTTATGAGAATAAAAGTTAAACAAAAATTATTAGGCACTATTTTGTCAGACGGTAGTTTTCACTTTGTGGTCGATGACAATATTCTACCAAAATTATTTAAGACAATGACTGATTTAGATCCTGCAAATCATTTTGTTTGGACTGGTAAAGGTCCTAAAGAACAAACAGAAATTACAAGTTTTATCCTACGATTTAACAGGCAGGTCTCCATTTAAATATTCGTATAGGATGTACAAAATTTAAGAATCCTCAAGCAAGTTACCCGCAATATAAAGATAAAGCCAAATTAAGTGTTGGTTAAAGATTTTTGCATCTGACTAAATACCTCTATCTGATATGAGGAGATGTAATTACAATAAATGGTCTAATGTTAGATAGTTAAATAAACTGAGTTTGATCCTAGCTCAGAGTGAAGGCTATAAGCCTGCTTGAATACATGCGAGTTGAATGGCTTTACGCCATAGCGCACGGGTGAGTAAAAAGTCAGTATCTACCCTTAACTTTGGAATAATTCTATCTCCCAGGGGAGAAATCAATGGAAAAATACCAAATATATTAAAAAGGCACGCCGGTTATGGATGATTAGACTTAGTATTAGGTAGTCGGTTGGGTTAAGCTTACCGAGCCAAAGATGCTTAGTTGGTCTGTGAGGACGATCAATCACACTGGGACTGAGACAAGGCCCAGGTTTCATTTGAAGGCAGCAGTAAGGAATATTGGACAATGGGCGAAAGCTTGATCCAGCAAGGCTTGGTGAGGGATTGAAGGCTTAGGTTGTAAACCTCTTTTTTAACCGAGGATAATGACATTAAGTTAAGAATAAGTCCCGACTAACTTCGTGCCAGCAGTCGCGGTAATACGAAGGGGGCTAGCCTTATTCATCATAACTGGGCGTAAAGGGTCCGTAGGTTGCTCCTTGTAATGTTATAGGTCAAATTCTTTATCTAAACTAAAAAAAGGCCTTTAATACAGAAGAGCTCGAGTCTGGTAAAGGATAATGGAATTTTCCAACGAGGGGTAAAATCCATAGAAGTGGAAACGAACATCAAATGCGAAGGCGATTATCTAGCACAGTACTGACGCTGAGGGACGAAGGCATAGGTAGCGAACAGGATTTGAGACCCTGGTAGTCTATGCTGTCAACGATGAATGCTAGTTTTTAAATCATTAGAAACTGTAGCTAAGGCATTAAGCATTCCGCCTGAGGAGTACGAGCGCAAGCTTAAAAATCAACGGAATTGGCGGGGGTTCAAACAAGTGGTGGAGCATGTGGTTTAATGCGATAATACGCGCGCAACCTTACCAGTTCTAGTGAGTCTGCCATTCTTACGGAGACGTTTCGAATTTTGGGACTTTCAGGTGTTGCATGGCTGTCGTCAGCTCGTGTCGTGAGATGTACGGTTAATTCCTGTAACTGAGCGCAACCCTTATCCTTTTTCGTTTTTATTTCAATCGAAAATAAAAACTTACAAGAGACGGCCAGCCATAAGCGGGAGGAAGGTAAGGATGAGGTCAAGTCCTCATGGCCCTAATGAACTGGGCTACACACGTGCTACAATGGAAAGAACAATCAGTTGCAAAGACGTAATTCAAAGCCAATCTTTAAATCTTTCCTTAGTTCGGATTGAGGGCTGCAACTCGCCCTTATGAAGTTGGAATCACTAGTAATCGCGGATCAGGATGCCGCGGTGAATATGTCACTGGGCCTTGCACACACCGCCCGTCACGTCCTGGAAGTTGACTTGGCTGGAAGATTTTGGAATAAACCTTTTTAGCTCTATTACAAATAATACAAAATAAAAAATATTATAAAGGGCAAATAAGGAAGTTTCTTTTAAAGGACAGGTAAACAACTGGGATGAAGTCGTAACAAGGTAGTCGTAGGGGAACCTGCGGCTGGAATACACATCTATTAAGAGATTCGTCTCTATGCCTAGATTTATACCCGAACCCTTATCGAATTCGAGTGTCCTCGTCTAGGTAGCCACACATACTAGTTTTTCTGGGAATCATGGCTCCTTAAGATCTTATTTGTACGTAATTAAATAATTTGCGTTATAGAGCAGTTAGGTTAGCTCACCAGGCTCATGCCCTGGAGGTCGTAGGTTCAAATCCTGCTGGCGCTAAGCATATTGTTGGCTCTTCAATGGTAAAAAAAAAAAAAGAATTTGAAAAAAAGCTAAAGCATTTTACAATAAATTTTGGGCCTCAGCACCCAGCAGCACATGGGGTTCTTCGTTTAATTTTGGAGTTAAACGGCGAGGTTGTACAGCGGGCAGATCCCCATATCGGATTGCTTCATAGGGGTACTGAAAAATTAATTGAGTCCAAAACTTTCGTTCAAGCCCTGCCGTATTTTGATCGTTTGGACTATGTGTCAATGATGTGTCAAGAACATACGTATGTTTTAGCCGTTGAAAAGTTATTACAAGTAAGTATACCAAAGCGCGCTCAATATATTAGAGTTCTTTTTGCCGAAATTACAAGGATATTAAACCACTTGTTGGCGGTGGGTTGTCACGCCATGGACGTTGGTGCTATGACCCCGTTTTTATGGTCATTTGAAGAAAGAGAAAAATTAATGGAGTTTTATGAAAGGGTTAGTGGTGCTCGTATGCATGCTAGTTATTTTAGGCCTGGGGGTGTCAGCTTGGATATGGGCTTGGGATTACTTGATGATATTTATGCTTTTGTCGGCCAATTTGGTCAAAGGTTAGATGAAATGGAGGAAATGCTGACAGATAATCGAATCTGGCAGGAAAGATTAGTAGATATCGGAGTCGTCACGGCGGAAGACGCTGTCAATTGGGGATTTTCGGGTGTTATGCTTAGAGGTTCCGGGGTTAGATGGGATTTGAGAAAAAACGAGCCCTATGAGATTTATTCCGATTTGAGGTTTAAAGGAGTCGTTGGGAAAACTGGTGATTGTTATGACCGATATCTGGCACGGATTGAAGAAATGCGTCAATCTTTAAGCATTATTCACCAATGTATTAATAATATGCCAAGAGGGAGTGTTAAAGTTGATGATACGAAAATATGCCCCCCGTCCCGCTGTGAGATGAAGCAAAATATGGAATCTTTAATTCATCATTTTAAGTTATATACGGAGGGTGTCTCGGTGCCATTTGGTGAAACTTATACGGCTACTGAAGCACCGAAGGGTGAATTTGGTGTCTATTTGGTGTCTGATGGCAGTAATCGCCCCTATAGGTGTAAAATTAAAGCCCCGGGATTTTCACACCTACAAGGTCTTAATTTTATGGCTAAATCTCATATGTTGGCCGATGTTGTAACCATTATAGGTACACAAGATATTGTTTTTGGAGAAGTCGATCGTTAACCCGCTTATTTCGCTATAAATATTTGGGTGTTCGAGAGATAACGTAGTGGTAGCGTGTTCGCTTTGGGAGTGAAAAGTCGTAGGTTCGAATCCTACTCTCTTGATCTTACTATTGAAATACCCGGCAAGGTTTATCT